CGATTCCTGCTCATAAGATAAGTAATAGAATAGGTAGGGATGACAGGATTTGAACCCGTGACATTTTGTACCCAAAACAAACGCGCTACCAAGCTGCGCTACATCCCTTTCAATTGGGTTACAGTGTCATTGTAGAGAATACCCGTATTGTTTTCCACATCTTTATTTACTCCATTTCTATACAAAAATTATCTTGTCATTTCTTCTTTTTGATCTCATATCATAGAACATATAATTAATTAATTAATAATTAATTATAATAAACTACTTATATGCGTTACGTATAATGAAACCCGCTGTAAAAAAAATGAATATTTTGGGGAAATGCTGGTACAGAAAAGGGCACGTTTTTTTTAAGAAAAGGAATATTCTACTGAATCGTTGTACATTTCAATTTGAATTAGGGATTCCGCGGACAAATACAAGCGATCATTAACTCCATATATGTCTGATCATATATGTATTACAAATTCCAATAAAGAAGGAGGATTTCAAATAAAATGCGAGATCTAAAAACATATCTCTCCGTGGCGCCGGTAGTAAGTACTATATGGTTCGGGTTTTTAGCAGGTCTATTGATAGAGATCAATCGTTTATTTCCGGATGCGCTAATATTCCCCTTTTTTTCATTCTAGTTAGTAACATGGGAAGTGGTGAAGAAGATTAGGGATTTAATAAAATCTCTGTGACTAATCCCTCCCCTTCCCATCTTTTAATTTTAGAATTTTAAAAATTCGAATAAGTTCGAAAAGAGAAAGAATAAAAGTGGATTCAAATTCAGTGAAACTCGGAACTCGGGCCTGAGGCCCGAGGCTCGAATTAAAATAAAATTTTTAATTTAAATTATTTAAATTAAAATAATTAAAAAGAGAATGAGAACGGAAATGGAAATTGATGGATAGGTCAACAATATCATACAAAATACTTAAATGAAAGACGAAACGCTATATTGGGATTAGAAATGTAGTTAGAAATCATTGTATTACTTATTATTACTATCTTGATTGCAACGAAATTTTTCATAATTTTATTTCGAGTTAGCAACTTCTATTTTTTTTTTTTTCGTTCCTTTTTTCTCTTTGGATCGCAAAATAGAATAGTTGAGTGAATCAAAAATACAAAGGGGGTTCATGGCCAAGGGGAAAGATGTTCGAGTAACAGTTATTTTGGAATGTACCAATTGTGCTGTTCGAAATGATGCTAATAAGGAATCAAAGAGGGTTGGTATTTCCAGATATATTACTCAAAAGAATCGACACAATACGCCTAGTCGATTGGAATTGAGAAAATTCTGTCCCTTTTGTTACAAATATACAATTCATGGGGAGATAAAGAAATAGATGGAACCGATTACACGTATGTATTGTATGTCATCCTTCCAAGGAAGATGACAAATGTCATATACCATATATTATATATAACATATATTTAAAGATAAACAAACCAAAAAGAAATCCCCGACAAAATTAGGATTTTCGGGATAAGGAATAAACAAATCATGGATAAATCCAAGCGACTCTATTTTAAATCCAAGCGGTCTTTTCGTAGGCGTTTGCCCCCGATTGGGTCGGGGGATCGAATTGATTATAGAAACATGAGTTTAATTAGTCGATTTATTAGTGAACAAGGAAAGATATTATCTAGACGGGTGAATAGATTAAACTTAAAACAACAACGATTAATTACTATTGCTATCAAGCAAGCTCGTATTTTATCTTTGTTACCCTTTCTTAATAATGAGAAACAATTTGAAAGAGGTGAGTCGGCTGCTAGAACCGCGGGTCTTAGAATCAAAAAGGGGGATAGGCTTACTCTTCACTTGAATCAAAATTCCAATACGAACTCAAAGGCGGATTGATGTTTTGTTCGAAAAATTCGCGAATTAAGATGTGAGTGTCGTGTCATAAGAAAAAAAGGATCGGGGAAAAAGAATAAATCTTTTTTTATTGAACGTCTTGTTTGTTCATTTTGACGACTTTATCATATTATTTGATTATATTTTATCATACTAATTTCTATTCTACCTTCCCGGAGTTAATTTTACAGCGCACTCCATTAAAATTTAAAACATTCCTATGGAGTCCTTCCAATCTACTTATTTTATAATCTCAGTGGAAATCATAGAAAGACAATTTCTATTTAATATAGCTATTTGCGCAAGTATTTTACGATTAAGAAGCAACTGCTTCTTGTACAGATTGTGTATGAAAATATTATAACTATAGTATACTAAATTCCCTCGAATTGCTGCATTTATCCGAGTGATCCACAAACGGCGAAAATATCTCTTTTGCCTACCTCTATCCCGATAAGCCGAAAACAAAGCTCTTATTTTCTGTTGAGTAATAGTTCGAGTAAGTCTTGAATGAGCCCCTCGAAAGCTTGATGCAAATAAACGAATTTTTGTTCTACGTCTCCGAGCTATACATCCTCGTTTAATTCTGGTCATTGAATAAATGAAACTTTGATAAATAACTAATTGATTTCTTTTCTTTCAGTTATTCCCTTCCCCTTTACTAGTTTGTTAATAACAAAACGGATCCTTCCAATGTATAAAATAAAAACTCCAACGGCTTTTGCTACTATAACCTTCCCGCCCACGATTTTTTCTTTTTTTTTATAGGCATTTTACCTCGAAATAAGAAATAATATTGATATTGATACTAGATATTAAAAAAAGCATATTAATATTAAATAAAAACAAAAAGTAGTAAATATAAAATAGAAATGAATAAAAAAAAAATAGTGGGTTCCATCGTTTCTATGGTTACTTCTTAAACGGCGAGATCCCTTCTATACACCGGAGCCCCTTCTTTTCTTTCATTTAATCAATGCTATTGTTAACTTGTACAGTTCACACTCTTTGGCTCTACCCATGAATTATTCAGTAATCCGTCTTTCACAACGAGATCCACTTATACAGTAACGGTATTTAATTATGAAGATTAACTGTGTAGCTGACCCTCTTAGTCCGTTGTTGAAAGAGTAAGGGCGTAATCTTTCTTGCCTTTAAATGGGATTCCCCCCGCTTAATGGATAAACATTTGCTACCAATGGGAAATTCTTTCTCATCTTAAATTGAAAATGGAGACGATTGGATTTACACCACTAGAAACCATAAATTTTGATACACAATAGAAGGGTATGATAGATACTTTTTAGATAGTGAATGGAGTTCTTCCGTTTTATTTTATCTTATTTACTGTTACTGATCACTGATACTGGAAAAATGGGTTCTTTTCTTTTGCCCCAGTCCATGCTCTGAACGAGTCACACATACACCCTAGTACATGTTCCTCGTCGCTGAGGGCATCCCCCAAGGGCGGGGGATTTCGTAACATTTCTGATCGGCTGTCTCGTCTTTCTAATAAGTTGTTTAATAGTTGGCATGTTTACTCGTATACATAATGAGCTGGTTTAGATCGATCCTAACCGGCCGATTAGGAATTACTTCTATAGTAATAAATTAATTAATAGAATACTCTATCAAACCCAGTAAGAAGATAAAATTTCAAATGGCGTATTTGTATTTGCGCGAAATCCCTGTTATTTTTTATTCTACCCCTACATGATCAACAATTCCATGAGCTTGGGCTTCTGTTGCTGACATAAAAACATCTCTTTCCATGTCTTCGGATACAACCCATAGAGGTGTGCCTGTTCTTTGTACATAAACCCTTGTAATGGTTTCGCGCAGCTTCATCATTTCTTCCGCTTCCAGGATAAATTCTCCTGCGGGTGCCTCATAAAAAGAACTAGCAGGTTGATGGATCATTACCCTGATTATATAACCTAATAAATGGTTCTTCTATCTCGAAGAGAAATCAAAGAGAATAAATTAAATAACGAGTAATGATATGAAAACCAAAAGATAGAATTGAACAACCGTACAGGCATCTTTTGCGCATTGCATACGGCTATACAATGGAATTTACTTTATAACCTCCATTCCATTGAAGAAGTATAAAATCAAATTCAAATATTCAAATATAGGGCCTATCAGACCCCGATCGGTAAATAATCCAATAACCATCCTTCATTTTATTTTGGAGTAGTTAAAACATACTATGATGGTTCCGTTGCTTTATATATTTATTTAGTCTGTTATTAAGCAATCCCAAAGTTTCTTTTTTTTGTATTCTTTCCTAAGATAAATATTGTTATTATACCTCTGGTGTGAAAACAAAAAAGTTTGTGACGCTGCAATAGGCTTCCGATAAATCAGATAAAATCGGAAATGCCCTTTATCTCATACTATTCGTTCGATATATAATCTAATGATTTATTTTTGAAAAAAAAAAAACAAAAATAAAAAAAAAAGGTTTCTCATATCGAATTCAAAATGCCATGCTATTATTACTTAATAGTCATATTTCATATGGCGAAGGCATAGTCTTCTTTTTTCTCTCAAATACAAAATTCATTGGCGCCGAGCATGAGGGAATGCTAGACGTTTGGTAATTTCTCCTCCGACCAGAAGAAAAGATCCTATTGAAGCGGCCAATCCCATGCATATTGTCTGTACATCTGGTTGTACAAATTGCATAGTATCATAAATAGCTACTCCGGGTATTACCCACCCCCCGGGAGAGTTTATAAACAAATACAGATCTTTGCTATCATCCTCTAGACTGAGATATACCATAAGACCAATAATTTGATTCGAGAGATCGCTATCAACCTCTTGGCCTAAAAAAAGTAATCTTGCTCGATAAAGTCGGTTGATTAGGATATAATTGTATCCTTAGGAACCGTACGCGCACCTTTTGATGCATACGGTTTACCAAAAATCGCGCAAAAAAAAAGAATCAATGTGTAGATTGCAGCCCTCATTCTTTTTTATTTTCATAGGGGGCTCCTTCTAACAAAGGGCTTTTTTTCTTCCATTTTTCAAGAAGGATTTGTTTTGGCCTGTTTACTTTACCTATATATAGTTTACTTTACCTATATATAAATAATATATATATAAATAATTTACTAAACTTATCGAATGAACTTCTCATTGATGTATTGTTTCATCGAGATCGAATCCAAATAACGATGCCATTTTCTTGTTCCTGAATGGGCTTTTTCAATTTTTTTAGGTTTATGCTCTACTCCGAGTAAAGATAGGCCCGATTTTTATTTGCACATATAGGGCAAATGTCCCAATACCACGTCTTTTTGCTATGGCTTTTTTTATTTTTCAATTTCATTTATTTCATGTCTTCCACTAAATATTCAATGTATTCATTATATTAAATGTATTCATTATATTACTCGATTGATTAAACAGTTTGAGATCGCTCCTGTTTATAAATAGAATATTATAAAAGTAGTAATCTTAGATATATTACCAATTGGGTTTTTTCTAAACGGAGCCTGGATACTTCATTTTTTTGGTCCAGTCGAGCCAACCATAAATTATTCTAATTGATAATATTAATCTGATACCCCTACAAAAAATAAATAGGATTAAATTGTATTTCACGCTCCAAACTTTTGATAATTCAATCAATCTTTTTTGGGCGAAAGAGGGGATATCTCGATCAGGGGAGAGAATGGGGAAATTCCATGTGACCCAATATATCTGACAAGTCGCACTATATGTCAACCCACGATGCATCTTCCTCTCCAGGACTTCGAAAAGGTACTTTTGGAACACCAATAGGCATAAAATGAAAGAAAAAAAATTAAGTACTATATCTTACTTTGATGTGGAAGCGTAACAACGGGTTTATTGTCTTAATAAGATTAGCCTTTATCATAGTTTATCCATAAATTGAATAAGTTCATAACAATAACATAAAAAAAGAAAACCGAATGATTATGACTAAAGGAAAATTTTTACGAAACGAATGGGTCTTTGGAATGATATGAACAAATGGGTATGTCTTCACTCAGAGAAAATTAAAGTGGGATCAATCCCCTCTACCATTGCGTATTGGTACTTATCGGGTATAGAATAGATCTGCTTATTTTTGTTCCTACAAATGGAATTCGTCTATTATTACTATCTATTATTATTATTACTAAAAGAATAGAACAAATATTAATTCTTTCCTCGAGAAAATCTACCGAAAGAGTGGGTCCAGAGCATAGTTTTTTTACTTTTTACAATGCAATAAAGTTACATAGTGTCTATTATTCGTTGATTAAAGGGGTATTTCCATGGGTTTGCCTTGGTATCGTGTTCATACCGTCGTATTGAATGATCCGGGTCGTTTGATTTCTGTTCATATAATGCATACAGCTCTAGTTGCTGGTTGGGCCGGTTCGATGGCTCTATACGAACTAGCGGTTTTTGATCCCTCTGACCCCGTTCTTGATCCAATGTGGAGACAGGGTATGTTTGTTATACCCTTCATGACTCGTTTAGGAATAACCAATTCATGGGGCGGTTGGAGTATCACAGGAGGTACTATAACGAATCCGGGTATTTGGAGTTACGAAGGTGTGGCCGGGGCACATATTGTGTTTTCTGGCTTATGCTTTTTGGCAGCTATTTGGCATTGGGTGTACTGGGATCTAGAAATATTTTCTGATGAACGTACAGGAAAACCTTCTTTAGATTTACCTAAGATTTTTGGAATTCATTTATTTCTTTCAGGGTTGGCTTGTTTTGGGTTTGGCGCATTTCATGTAACGGGGTTGTATGGTCCTGGAATATGGGTGTCCGATCCTTATGGACTAACCGGAAGGGTACAATCTGTAAATCCAGCGTGGGGTGTGGAAGGTTTTGATCCTTTTGTTCCGGGAGGAATAGCCTCTCATCATATTGCAGCAGGGACATTGGGCATATTAGCCGGCCTATTCCATCTTAGTGTCCGTCCGCCCCAACGTCTATACAAAGGATTACGCATGGGAAATATTGAAACCGTCCTTTCCAGCAGTATCGCTGCTGTCTTTTTTGCCGCTTTTGTTGTTGCTGGAACTATGTGGTATGGTTCAGCAACTACCCCGATTGAATTATTTGGTCCCACTCGTTATCAATGGGATCAGGGATACTTCCAGCAAGAAATATATCGAAGAGTTAGCGCTGGGATAGCCGAAAATCAAAGTTTATCAGAGGCTTGGTCTAAAATTCCTGAAAAATTGGCTTTTTATGATTACATCGGTAATAATCCGGCAAAGGGGGGATTATTCAGAGCGGGCTCAATGGACAACGGGGATGGAATAGCTGTTGGGTGGTTAGGACACCCTATCTTTAGAGATAAGGAAGGGCGTGAACTTTTTGTACGTCGTATGCCCACTTTTTTTGAAACATTTCCGGTTGTTTTGGTAGACGGAGACGGTATTGTTAGAGCCGATGTTCCGTTTCGAAGGGCAGAGTCGAAGTATAGTGTCGAACAAGTAGGTGTAACTGTGGAGTTCTATGGTGGCGAACTGAATGGAGTCAGTTATAGTGATCCTGCTACTGTGAAAAAATATGCTCGACGCGCTCAATTGGGCGAAATTTTTGAATTAGATCGTGCTACTTTGAAATCCGATGGTGTTTTTCGTAGCAGTCCAAGGGGTTGG